GGCTCTCACGCTCAATTTTTTATTTTATGGGCACTTTCATATCTTTTTTTTAATGTAATGAGCCTATCCTCTATAGTTCTGTTTGTATGCAAACATATCAAAACCGATACAAGACCAGAATATTATAAGGACTCTTCCGACCAGACAAAAATCTCTAATTGTCAGCAAAGTTGTTTCTTTATTTGTTCTTTATTTAAATTTCAATGAAATTTTTATTCAAATCCAAAAATTTCTCTTTTTTATACATAGGTTGTCGATTCGGCATTGGATATTGGATAATAAAACGCAGGGCGCCCTTATTATTTATTCTAGTAAATGGTTCAAATTATTTTATTGATATGAGTGTTATATATCAGAAAAATTACCAACTATTTTTTTTTTTAACCATTTCGGTATTAACGTAATGGTAGAAAGAGTACCATGTTGTGCCCGGACTTCAAACAGTTTAGCTTTAACCATGTTAATGGTCTCACTTTATTGGTTGATAGAGAATCAAAGTTGACTTACCAATAAAGAACGAAATGCTATGGTTCTTACATATGATTTATTAATTTATTCAGAAGGAATTCGTCGAGATTGTACACTTTTTTCCTATATCTTTATCTTATCTTATTCTATAAAAAATAAATAACATAACACAAATAAATAAAGTGCAGCCGGTTGGGTCCAACCTATTCTTGAAATATACAACTCGCACACACTCCCTTTCCAAAAAAAATCAATACACCAAGCACTACACTTAGATTTATTAGATTTGTTGCTAAAATATCGGTATTAAACCCGAAACTCCCGGCGGATGGCCAGTGGCCTAAGGAAACGAAAGAATCGGTTACATTTTTCATATGCTCTCCTCTTATAGATAGGACTAACAAAGAACAGAGTTCTTTTTGTATCACTTGACTTGCCCTTTTTTGATCGATTTCTCTTTCTTAATTTTTTTCTTTGTTTTAAGTTTCCGATAAGATACTTACTTATTAAGTTGGGTCCTAGATCTTGTAGAAATTGCAAAATATTTCCCCTGTGCAAACACTTCCTAAAAGGAAAGTCAAAATTCCATCGTACTAACCGAAGGACGGGAAGGAAGAAAGCGAGCAAATCCACTAATTCGTCATCCTCAAATCAGTCTTTCCGGGGGTATTGTTCCAACAAATACATAATTGTAGGAGTAAAGTAGTGATATAATTCACAGAAGCAAACCGAAACGAATTAATAAAATAAGAAAAAGTGTGTAATGCACTTTTTTACATTTTCATTCTAGGATTAAATTAAACTAGGATTAAATTAAACAAAAGGATTTGCAAATAAAAGTGCTAATGCCACAACGAGCCCATAAATGGTTAAAGCTTCCATAAAAGCTAGACTAAGCAATAAAGTTCCTCTTATTTTTCCTTCTGCTTCTGGTTGTCTCGCAATACCTTCTACGGCTTGGCCTGCAGCAGTACCTTGACCAATTCCAGGTCCAATAGAAGCAAGCCCTACGGCCAATCCAGCAGCAATAACGGAAGCGGCAGAAATCAGTGGATTCATGATGATAGGTTCCTCGCACCAAAAAAAATGGTTAATGATACAATCAACCAAGGAATTATTACTTATTTGATCACTAAAAAATATCGAATCGAAGTAACTAAAACTTCGAAAAAAAAAATATATAGATAGGGATAAACCCTATATAACTAATATAATATATATCTACTATCACATATACATTTGTTTCTTTCATAACGGAAACCGTCCGCATTTTTTATTGAATTAGATTCTAGAAAAATCCGTCGAAAGATATACAGGAACTGTAGCTGGACTTATAGACATTACATATAACTTATAGACATTACATATAGACATATATCTAGTGTGATCTCCCTAACCCATACTTCGTAATATCGTCTATCTTTCCTCTTAGAACTCTAGTCATATATACATATTCTTATATGTTACCGAACCAAGTATATTTTCTTGAACCATGCATTGCCTCAGTCGGGGTAAGCTTAAAATTAAAAAAAGAAGACTCTTTCGAAAACTAATCAATGATGACCCTCCATGGATTCCCCTATATAAGCCGCGGCTAAAGTTGCAAAAATGAGAGCTTGAATACCGCTTGTAAATAATCCAAGAAACATGACAGGGATAGGAACTACTGAAGGTACTAAAGAAACAAGAACAACAACTACTAATTCATCCGCCAATATATTCCCGAAAAGTCGAAAACTCAGAGATAAAGGTTTTGTGAAATCTTCTAGGATGTTAATTGGTAAAAGGATTGGAGTTGGTTGAATGTATTTTCCAAAATAAGCCAATCCTTTTTTGGTAAGACCCGCATAAAAATATGCCACGGACGTGAGTAAAGCTAAAGCAACAGTAGTATTTATATCATTCGTGGGGGCAGCCAACTCTCCATGAGGTAACTGTATGATTTTCCAAGGTAAAAGAGCTCCAGACCAATTCGAAACAAAAATAAATAAGAACATGGTTCCAATAAAGGGAACCCAAGGCCTATATTCTTCTCCAATCTGAGTTTTGCTCAAGTCTCGAATAAATTCAAGAACATATTCAAAGAAATTCTGCCCGTCGGTCGGAATGGTTTGTGGATTCCGAACAGTTATGATAACTGACCCTAATAAGATAGCAATTACTACCCAAGAAGTGATAAGTACTTGAGCATGAATTTGTAAACCTCCTATTTGCCAATATAAATGTTGGCCTACTTCTACACCTGATATATCGTAGAATCCTTTGATTGTTTTAATGGAACATGGTATAACATTCATATTGCCCTCTGACAGAAATCAAACTAAAAAAAAATTATTTTGATTCAACCATCTCTTTTTCAACTTATCTACTTTCATCATTAATCATATATTTAAAATACCAAGAAATCACATAACATAATATCTCATTTTATCTCTTTTTAAAAATTCAAGACAAGAATAGTAACCAATCTAAGAAATCAAAATAATTAACTAATCTAAATAATTAACTAATCTTATTATTCTTAATCATAACATAATCATAATCAATGACTTCTTATATAGCTAGAACGACCCTCACAAATTGCGGATACTAATTTGTTAAGAATCCATCGGATTGAAGCTATAGCGTTGTCGTTGGCTGGAATCGAAATATCTGCAAGATGCGGGTCACAATTTTTATCGATTAAACAAATTGTTGGAATTCCCAAAATGACACATTCTCGAAGAGCTGTATATTCTTCTTGCTGATCAACGATGATTACAATACGGTTGAGTTTACCCATCTTTTGATCCCACCTAGATATGTTTGCAAAGTCGATAATTTTCTCTTCCTTGCTGATCAACGATGATTACAATACGGTTGAGTTTACCCATCTTTTGTTCTGCTCTTAAGTCTCTGAACTTATGAAGTCTCGTTTCTGTAGTGGACCAATTCGTTAACATACCACCGAGCCATTTTTTATTAACATAATGACATCGAGCCCTTATTGCAGCTGAGACTACTAAATCCACTGCTTTATTTTTGGTACCAACCATTAAAAAGGTTTTCCTCGACTTGCTGCATCAAAAATGAAATCACAGGCTTCTGATAAAAAACGAGCAGTTCTAGTAAGATTTGTAATATGAATACCTTTACGCTTTGCAGAAATGTAAGGGACCATTCTAGGATTCCATTTCTTAGTACCATGACCAAAATTCACTCCCAACTCCATCATCTCTTCCAAATAGATGTTCCAATACCTTCTTGTCATTTTTCCCGCGCTTTCTCTTTTTTTTTAGAAATAACTAATTGTTCCTACGGAACCTTATACCGAGGTTGACCATTGATACATAGTCCAAACCATTAATTTTTTTTATTACTTACTTCCGTTTTTTACTTAACAAAACTAGATAGAAAGGAAAAAGAAAAAATCTCTGCTTAGGAATTATGAAATCGGGTAAATGAATTTTCTAATGTGTCATGGAAATTCTTTGGGCTACAAGAACAAAAAAATTCTCGATGGTGTAACAAAAGATCTCTCATTTCCGACTTAAATACATTTTTCTTTTTTATTTCAAAATGAATGTTTTTGTCTTGCCTTGAATGGTGCACTAATTTTTTAAATCCGGTACCGATAGGGATAATTCCCCCCAGAACTACATTTTCTTTCAGACCCTTCAACCAATCAATACGCCCCCGTAGAGCAGCTTTTGCTAAAACTCTAGCAGTTTCTTGAAAACTTGCTTCAGATATGAAGCTTTGAGTATTCAGAGACGCCCTCGTTATTCCTAATAAAATTGCCCGATAACAGATCGCTTCGTCTAAAGCACGCCCTGCTCGTTCTGCTCGCAGCAATCCGATTAATTCTCCAGGCGAAAAAACATTAGACATTCCGTCTTCTGAAACCAACACTTTTGATGTTACTTGTCGTACAATAATCTCTAGATGTCTATTATGAATCTGCACCCCTTGAGATCGATAAACCTTTTGGATCTTATTAACCAAAGAGATATGGCTTTGGGCTATAGTTAGCTCAGCTCCAATTAAGAATCCCCAAGGAATTCCAAGAATTCTTGGTATACGTTCGTTCCAACCTTCAACTCTCCTTTCAAGGTTCGTCGATATTGAACCAATCGAACGCACTTCTAAGATTTGCTCCACTTTTGGAAGTCCCTGCGTTATGTCACCAGATCGGGATTTTTCATATATAAATGTAACTAATGTATCTCCTTCAGAAAGGGTTTCTCCGTAATGTCCGTGAACAGTCGCTCCTGGAGTAGCCAAATACGGCTTAGCTGATCTTATAACTAAAGAATCAACATGAACAATTAAAATTTGACCAGATTTTTTTATATGTGTCCCATATTTAACTAGACATAGATTTTCACAAATAAATTGTCCAATGCTAATTATTGTGGATGTTTCTTCACAATAATTGTGATGTAAAAAGCACCAATTCAAATGGGATGGATTCAAAATGATGTTATTGCATGGGTTGGGATTATAAATCCTTCTATTTTCATCTATTAAACAGTATTTAAGTACTTCAAGTATTTGGAAAGTCGCTTTCAAATTATCAAGTATCCGATATTTGTTTACCAAGATCTGATTATGAGTTATTAAATAGTAAGCTGAATAAAAATTTCCTATTTTAGGTACAATAGTACCTAGGGGACCCAATAAATCCCTAATTAGAATTATGGGATTCAATTCTTTTGCCGTGATGTTATATTTCGAACCATTGAACGGACATGGGCCAACTCGAGAACAATTGAATGATGACAAAATTATCAAAGCCTTATTTTGATTCAACAATGTACCAATAGTTGCTTGATGCTGAGTAACTACTGAAATCTTCACTTTCGAAAAAAAAGGGTTGATATTGGTGCAATCTAATCCATTATCGGGGATCAATCCCGAACCCGCCGTATCATACCTTTTTCCGACATATGAAATACTAGACTTTACTAACTCAATTATTATGAAATTTTGAATCAGATCATTTGCCCTTACCTCAACAAGAGAAGCATGAACTTCCTCTATAGAACCCTTTTTTTCTTGGTCCCAATTCAATACTAAGCAAGTCCGAACTAATTGAATACCTGTGTGAAAAATTCCGCGAATTGACTTTCCATTTCCATAAAGGATATAATTGACAATTCTAAGTTGGACATTATCTTTTTCCTGCAAGAGATCTTGAGTGAAAAGTTTTGCTAAATTTATCCCATCAGCTATTTCATATGTGATTACGGGCCGAACCAAAACAAAATACTTTTTTTTAATGGGTGTGATTCGTTGGACATAAATCCAATTTTTCAAAATTTTTGATTCCTTAGAATTTTTTTTTTTCATTCCCGGTGGTATTAAAATGCCGCTGTGTCTAGATATCTTATCTGTCTCTCCGGGAAAATGAATATCCCCAGAAAAAATTTTCAGTTCAATACTTTTTTTTTTTATCTCCACTCGGACTAATCCACCTACTCGGCTTCTTGTATTTGTATTTAAAGCGAGTTGTGTATCTACTTCAATGATACTATTGTTCCGGACCATTAGGTACGAAGATCCGGGTAAGATATGCACCTCTTCAGGAATAAAAAAAAACCGATCCACTTTCATTTTGTATTTTGAACTAAATTCTTTTGCTCCTCGATACTCAATCAAATTTTCTTTTTTTACGATTGAATCCACCTCTATGGCCCCATATTTAGTAATTCCCAAACTCTTTCTTCTATATTGTGGATCGTCAAAATAAGCAAGAATACTATTTCTATGTAAAATACCATTTGTGGGTATTTCAATCGAAATACCAAAAGAGGGTATTAGTTCTTTCTCTCCTTCTGGATCATATTGTAATGGAATGATAAATCTATTTCTTCGCCTTTTCGCCAATAAATCAGAATTCTCTTGGAGACTCGAAGGATATATAAAATCCAAATGCCTATTGTAGATGATTTGATCAAGTCTTGAATAGTCAAAAATTTCCCTATCTTTTTTAACAGAAGGATCCAACAATTTATGCCTTACTTGATCATTAGTAATTGAGAAGTCAGAGATATATCTTTCGTCGACAGAAAAAGAATGCAAATTTATTTGATCTTGATCTTTGTGGAGTGAAAAAGACACTATACTGGATCCGCACGGACCTCCTGTTAATAGCCATAAATGACTTGTTTTTGGTAATAGATGAACATTACTATATGTATATTCGGGTGCATGGTAGACATTGGTACTCCAGTGCATTTCTCCCTCAGATTCAGAATAAATATGTTTTCGGACCTTCTCTTTAAAATGAAAAGTAGACGTTCCAGTACGAATCTCAGCAATAACTTGTTCAGATTCTACATATTGATCATTTTGAACTAAAATCAAACTTTTGGGAGGAATATTCACACTATGTAGAATATCCCGACTCTCAATAGTTACATACAAGTCTATAGAACATAGAAAAGCAGGATGCCCGTGACGGGTACGTGTGGGATGAACCAAATACTCGTTGAACTTTATTTTTCCGTTAGAAGGAGCTCGTACATGTTCGGCAGTACCGCCTGTGAATACTCCACCCGTATGAAAAGTTCTTAATGTTAGTTGAGTCCCTGGTTCCCCAATTGATTGCCCCGCAATAATACCTACAGCTTCCCCCAATTCGACCAGATCGCCGTGAGTGGAACTTCTACCATAACATAATTGACAGATCCAAGATGTATTCCTGCAAGTAAAGGGGGTTCGAATATATATTGGTTGTGCTCGAAAAGTTATGAATCGATTGGCAAGTCCAATCCCAATATCTTGATTTCGAGTGGCAATGCAGCGTATCCCCATATATATATCGTCCGCTAATACACGACCAATTAGGGTTTGGACAAAAATTTTTTCTGTCACCCCATTTCGAGGACTCACGGAAATACCTCGGATAGTACCACAATTTGTTCTACGTACAATAATGTGTTGAACTACTTCAACAAGTCTACGCGTGAGGTATCCAGCATCTGATGTTCGTACAGCAGTATCCACGACTCCTTTTCGAGCTCCGTAGCAGGAAATTATATATTCTGT